AAAAAGGGGGAAAATTAAAATTGTGATAAGATAAGAAATAAGGATTTGGGTTGGATATGCATAAAAATGGAATCTAATCCGCTAACTAAAAGAGTCAAAATTTTTTTCTTTGAAGAATTGATTGATTATAATTATAAATGTAAGGATAAATTAAGTGAATAGGTTGAAGTGAATTGAATACATGGAAGAAGTTCTATTTACTCAATGAATTTCCCCTCACTAACCCTTTTTGTTTGTCTACTACTTCTTATGAATCTAAACAAAGGAGTTCTGATAGACCCGGAAAAGAAGAAATAGTAATCTCTTGACTAATAAGAGAAGAATCATTATTGTTTCGATACAAGACGACACAAGAAAGGGTAGAAAATCCTTTTTCTTGTGTCGAATAGAAAATTAGGAAGACTTATAATCCCTCCCACAAGTTTTCGGACCTTTTATTTTTCCCGTCGTACCCTATTCCTTTGTTTTTGTATGCCTATTGTCTAGTGCTAAGAATGGAATACAAGTAAAAAATTCCATAGATCCCGCAAAACAGTCTAAACAAAGCAAACAAAGAGGTTTAGATAATTTTTTGATCATACATATTTAATTGTATTGATCGACAAGAATTCAGTACTTTTTTTTACCAACTTGATGATAAGGAATCTATGCATCTAGAAATTCATTTCGTATAATTGAACCTTTTCAAATTGTTTCTTTTTAAGAACCAAAAAGATTTGTGCCAAAATAACGGATGCCAAGAAGAACAAAAGGCCTTGGACGCGTAATGGATCTTGAAGCACTATTTCTGCATCTCCCTGACCAAAACCCCCTACATTAGGATTGCTTGTTAATGGTTGGTCAAGCTTGATGGATTCACCCTCTGAAACAAGAAGTTCTGGTCCTGGAGGTATAATATCAACTACTTGGCGTCCATCCGATGCATCAACTATGGTTATTTCATATCCTCCCTTTTCTTTACGTACTATTCTGCTTACTATACCTGCGGATGTAGCATTATAGACTGTATTGTTACTCTTGCTTCCATCAGGATAAATCTGACCCCTTCCCCTGTTCCCACCTACATATATGGGATATTTTAAGAAGTGAACGTCTTTTTTCGTAGCAGGGTCGGGGGAAAGAATAGGAAAGATGATTTCACTATATTTCTGGCCTGGAACAGGACCTATCACAAGAATATTTCTTTTATTGGGACGATAACTTTGAAAAGAAAGATTTCCCATCTTTTCTTTCACCTCGGGAGAAATACGCTCGGGGGGGGCTAATTCGAATCCCTCGGGTAAAATTAGAACAGCCCCCACATTTAAAGCCCCCTTTTTACCATTAGCAAGGACTTGTTTCAGTTGCATATCATAAGGAATTCGAACAACTGCTTCAAATACAGTATCAGGAAGTACAGCTTGTGGAACTTCAATATCCACAGGCTTATTAGCTAAATGGCAATTGGCACATACAATTCGCCCAGTTGCTTCTCGTGGATTTTCATAACCTTGCTGCGCAAAAATGGGATACGCATTTGAAATAGATGTTCGAGTTATTACATATATCATGATCGATACAGAAATAGATCGAATCATCTGTTCCTTTATCCAAGAAAAAATATTTCTATTTTGCATGATCCAATCATTGATCCCTGAATTTCTACAATAAATTAGATAGGGAGCTATACTAGTTTCCTATCCACGAGTCTGCCATTGTACTGAAATAATTCTACTGAAATAGGACGAATACCGTGAAGAGGTATTAAGTATAAAGAATAAGTAAAATGGAAAATGCTTTCTTTATACGCGAATCAAAATTCTGATTTGATTGATATCAGGAGATCAAATAAGTTCTTCATTCATTCATTGAATGATAAATAACTACAAGTGAAGGAGATACGCGATTTAAAAAACGGAAGATCCAATATTTCACAATTGTATCTAGAATCACTGGAAAAGTGGAAACAAGACTAGATATAATTTGATCGTTATGCGCCAATCCAAAATCATTGTAGATCGAACCAATCATTAGTTCCCAACCGTGGGTAGAGTGAAATCCGATCCATAAATCAGTAACTAAAAGAATAGAAAAAGCTTTTATTGTGTCACTTAAGTTATAAAAGAATTCCTGAACCCAAGAATTAAGAATGACAAGTTCTTCATTACCTAGAAAAAAATAACCACTTAGAATAGCAAAAGATATTATATTTGTCGACAAATGCAAAACGATATGGAGATGATATTCATTATGTGTTTTGACCAATTGTATCGTTTCCTTGTGTATTCCTATACGAAGCTTTTGTATATGTGTCTCTGGGTATTCCTTTATCATTTCGTCCAACAAGAATAGTTCTTCTAATTCTAGAAATTTTTCTAGAAAAATTTTTTCTTGAATATCATTCAAAAAAGTTTCAGATTTCCTAGTATTCCACCAATTAATAATCCAAGGTTCCAGACTTTTTTGAAATGAGAGAGAGACCCACCAGGGCAAAAATACTATAGATGCAAGATAGGGGAGGGAAGTCAATACTTTCTTTTTTTTCATTTTTTTATCTGTGAATTGTTAATGAATTGTTTCATTTGTCAACTCTATCTGATGTGATATTTCTCTAAAGCACGAGCTCTACAATAAAATATCGAACCTATGCTATGCATCTATTCCCATTTTTGTAAGAATTTAGTCCTTAGGTCTAGAAGGAATATAGAAATAGAATAAGGGTCCCTTTTCGGATGAAAATATATATATATTTAGTAAGTAAGTAAATAGGATTTTCTAAGTAAATAGGATTTACGGATATCTCAATTGACCAAATTCGAACGAATTTCATCTTTATTTGTTCCTTTCGAGAAATACTCGAAAAACCTACTTGAAGTAACGAATATTATTCGGATTTCAAAATGAAAAACCCTCCAGTATCAATTCCATTAATTATTTTCGAAATGTTGCACAGCACCGTATAATCAAAATGCATAAATACGGTATCAATCCAAAATCTCGAGCCTAAAAAAATGTCTTCTTATTCTTATTATAGTTTATTATAGTTGTTCCATATACGTTTTCCTACTTTCTTTTTGTTTTATTCTATGCGATGCGGGTCGCTGCGCTAACGGAAGGAGGAAATGGAATCTAACATATTTTTTACTTGAATGAGCATTCTGAAGAATCTTCAGTTGTATTTAAAAGGAAATTAGCAAGTTCCCTCCGTTATGCGTAGAAAACATTCATTTTTCGGTTCATTTCAAAATACTTCAATTGGTACTCGCAAGAAATAGGCCAATTCCGCAGCTTTTTGTTCAATTTCTCGTGGAGTAAAATTCTCATCAGTACGAGTCAAGGGAATAGTTCCTTGGCCTCTGATTTCCATATAAAGAATACGACGAGGAAAAAGACCCTCTTTAACCTCCATTCTGATTGATTGGATATCCTTCATAAAGAAGCGAAGGAAGATGCGACGATTTATTCCGGGGAATCCCCAACGAAAAATACACATTATTCCTTCTTTTCTATCGAATCGGTCATAACCACTACCTACATTCCATGAAATTGTGCACCACAAATAGGAACTAATAAATAAACCCGCGATCCCATAGAAAGACATCACGATCCCTTGTGGAAAAAAAATGATTTGCTGAGATGGAAATCCGGGTATCAGATTCCTACCAAGATAACTGGAAGTTCCAACTACTAAGAATCCTAATGAACCTAAAAAAAGGATACAGGCCCAGCAAAAATTACTTGCTTTTCGAGACCCTGTTATAAGTTCTATCCATATATGTTCTGATCGCCAGTTCATACTATATTAGAATTAGATCCGGTTGCATTCGATTGGAATTGAGAGAAAAACCAAAAAAATTTGACTTTACTTTTCTTGATGCCGAAGTAATTTTCATCAACTAGCACTATTCTGATATGAACCATTAGGAGGAATTGGTTTGGTTAGATACATTGAGTAAAAATATTCGCAGATCATTTTTAACCAGAGATACCCCCATCTACGTGCACTTATGCAGATATCACGTATCCACATGTATAATAGTTCTTTCATTTGTATTCGGAAAAAGTCACATATCGTACCATATTATACTAAAAAAATATCTGTATTATGATCCAGTGTTGAAATAAATTGATCAAATTTTGTCCCATCGGATCTAGACAATCTTATTTTTTTGGACATGAAGAAATAAAGAAGACATTGCAATCGCTGGAAATACTAGGCCCACTAAAGGGACAAAAATAGAGGGTAAGTTAAGATCTGTCATAAAATGGGTACCTCGATTTAATTTTGCACCTATTATAAAGATATCTTTTATAAAGATATCTTATGATAAGTATATCTATTATAAATAATATTTAAGTAGTTAATAAGTGCAAGGAATGAGAACTAAATGAAGTGTATCTATTCATCTTTCTACACGAATATGTATGATAATCCGCTTTTAATAAATTTTCTTAGTATTCTCCCGTCCTTATATTCTTCTAATAACTAATACTAAGAAAATCAAAATAAGTAGTTTTTATTAAAATAAAATGAAAGAATTTCTTATAAATTCGCAACTCTAACTAAACTAATTCAATCCAACAAACAGGGATTCCTAGTAAAAATGGGAATTTTTGGTAGACATAAAAATCCCTTCTATTCTATATTTTCTATTTCTTATATATTTTGATTTTTTTTCAATATTTTTTTGCATTTTTTTTTCAAAGGAAAGAAACCGTGAAGCTGAAATAACTCATTCAGAACACCTTTTAAAAGATTACGCGGTACGATTAGGTCGAATAAGCCCTTATGGAATAAATACTCAGCCGCTTGTGAACCATCAGGTACTGTTTTATTCAATGTTTGTTCAATTACTCTTTTACCTGCAAAAGCAATGTAGGCATTAGGTTCAGCAATAATGACATCTCCCAACATACCAAAACTGGCAGTTACTCCACCAGTTGTAGGAGATGTAAGGATTGATACATAGAATAACCTTTTATTTGATTGATAATTATATAAAGCAGAAGATATTTTAGCCATTTGCATCAAGCTCAAACTTCCTTCTTGCATACGTGCTCCTCCAGAAGCACACACAATAATAACAGGTAGAGATCGATTAGTAGCATATTCGATCAAACGGGTGATTTTCTCGCCTACTACGGATCCCATACTACCTCCCATGAACTGAAAATCCATAACCCCAATTGCTATGGGAATACCGTTTAGTTGACCTATGCCTGTTTGAACAGCTTCAGTTAAACCTGTCCTTCTTTGATAAGAATCGATACGATCCCTATAAGGTTCCTCCTCTGAATGAAATTCAATGGGGTCCGTCGAGACCATATCTTCATTCAGAGGATCCCAAGTGCCCGGATCAATCAAAAGTTCGATTCTATCTGAACTACTCATTTTTAAATGATATCCACACTGTTCACAAATATTCATTTTTGATCTAAAAAATTTTTTATAATTTAATCCATAACAATTTTCGCACTGAACCCATAAATTTCTGTATTTTATATTTATATCAAAATCATTAGATCTTCCTCTTATATTGAAGTCGCGGCTGTTACCACCAGTTCTTACGCTAGAATTATCGCTTTGACTACCACTTATGCCTTCAGTACAAATGAAACTAGAAATGTAACTGTCACCGTAATTATCGGTACTACCTAAAATGTAACTATGAATACTGACTTCAAAACGAAGATAACTATCAATGCAACTATTAATGTGATTATTCCAACTAGATTGAGTATCGTACATGTAATGATAATAGTAGTGATTGTTACTCTTAGACCTACTATTCAAATAACTGGAAAAAAAACTTTCTAGTTCACTCAGAAAAAAACTATCATTGTCAATCTCAAAAATTTGATTTTCAATATCAAAATATACAGAATAACTGTCACCATTACTATCCCTAACTAAAAAAGTGTTATCAGAGATCAAACCCCAAATATCCCTGATATCGAATAAATTATCAACATTACTGAAGCTATAACTACCACTATCACTCCAACTAGGAATGTTTTTCTCCGTATCATTTAGAGTGGGTTCTTCACTTCCACCGGTCTGTCCAATAGCATTAAGACTATCCATTGATTTACTTATCCCACACTTATGTTCTAACTTTTCCTTAGACAACATCGAATTGAACCACCATTTTTTCATAGAGTCTTCCTGCCCCCCCTTATTTGATGAAAATATAATGGATGAATAGTCATTCAATGAATAATCATTTTCCAATTTTCTTTCCTATCAGAATTAAGCATATGATCTAATCATTAGAATTGTTAACTAACAACGAGTGAGTATTGAAAGAAATGATTCTCCTTTTGGGGAATCCGGGGTATCGCTTCAATATATATATATTATTATGATTATGAGAAAATCTTTTCCTCAATTAGAAATAAAAAGACAGGTTTCTCTCATGTCATGTACAAATCATGTACAAAAAAGTTCTTTCTTATCGAAAAGATAAATAGTTGTTTCTTCCTATAAATGAAGAATTCATTATCGTATAATCTCGTATTGTATAATCAAATAATAAGTTTCTATTGCAACATGAAACGAAAAAGACAATATACAGTACAGGGTGAGTAGAGGGAACCCCTATCTTGGCTTGATCTATGGCCTGAAACTGCGGGATAGAAAATGATCTACCAATCCGAAGGATCCATAATGAATCCTATGGACCTAACAATAAACAATGGAAGTATTGAGTTGTTTAGTCTTGGATTTTCTCTTGTATTTAGATCTTGTATATATACATAAGATAAGTAAGATCTGTACATAGAAAAGATCTATGCAAATACATAGTATAGGATGCTCATTCTTTATTCGGCTCAATCCTTTTCCTAAAAAAAAAAAGGATTGGGCCGAGTTTAATTGCAATCAATTAGGAGAACAAACAGAAATTACTGAATTATGCATGCTTAGTTCTTATATTTTCTGTTTATCTATCTTATCTACTTCTATTTATCTATTTTATCCACTGGTTCGAATTCGAATTTGATCGCTTTCCATATTTCACAAGCAGCGGCTAGTTCAGGGCTCCATTTGGCAGCTTCGCGGATAATTTCATTACCTTCACGAGCAAGATCACGCCCCTCATTACGAGCTTGTACACACGCTTCTAACGCTACCCGATTAGCTACCGCACCGGGTGCATTTCCCCAAGGGTGTCCTAAAGTTCCTCCACCGAACTGTAGTACGGAATCATCTCCAAAGATTTCAGTTAGGGCAGGCATATGCCAAACATGAATACCCCCTGAAGCCACGGGAATAACACCTGGCATAGAAACCCAATCTTGAGTGAAAAAAATACCGCGACTTCGGTCTTTTTCAATAAAATCATCACGTAATAAATCAACAAAACCTAAAGTCATCTCACGTTCCCCTTCCAGTTTACCTACTACTGTACCGGCGTGAATATGGTCTCCGCCAGACATACGTAATGCTTTAGCTAGTACACGAAAGTGCATACCATGATTTTTTTGTCTATCAATAACTGCATGCATTGCACGATGGATGTG